AGATCTTGGGCAAATCCAAAGAGGGTTTTCCTGTACGTTCATCACAAAATATTTCGAGATCCCAATATACCCAATGCCAGATAGCTGCCAAAAAGCACAACCCAGAAAACAAAATATGCGCTCCAGCCACACCTTCGTAACTCCAAATACCCGGATTAGTTATAGTCCCCCCCGTGATACTCCAACCGCCCCAGGAATTGGTTATTCCTAAACGAGTCATGAAGGGTATAACGAACATACCCTGTCTCCACATTGGATCAAGAACAGGGTCAGAAGGATCAAAAACTGCTATTTCATACAGGGCCATCGAACCGGCCCAACCAGCAACCAAAGCTGTATGCATTATATGAACAGAAAGCAGCCGTCCGGGATCATTCAATACAACGGTATGAACACGATACCAAGGCAAACCCATGGAAATACCCCTTTATGAAAGAAAAAAGACACTATGTAACTTTATTGCATTGGAAAAGACTATACTATGACTATGTTATGGACCCCCCTATTTAGTTTTAGTAAATTATTTCAACGCAAGGGTTCATATTTGTTTTATTCTGTTGGTAATAATGGAACAATTTTGTTCGTAGGAACAAAGAGAAGCAGATTTATTCTATACTCGATAAGTACCAATACGCAATGGGGAAGTGAATGCCATTTTATATGAGCGAATGTGCCCATACTTGTTCATCATTAGAGGACACTATTCGTAATAATTTTCCCCTTTTTTCTTGCTTTCTTTATCAAATTTTCATCAATTATGAATAAAATCTTATGAATTGAATAAAATCTGATTAGGATAAAGTACAATATTATAAAGAAAAAGAAAGGCTTTGTTACGTTTCCACATCAAAGTAAAATATAGTACTTAGTTCTTTTTTATTTCATTTAATGCCTATTGGTGTTCCAAAAGTACCTTTTCGAAGTCCTGGAGAGGAAGATGCATCTTGGCTTGACATATAGTGCGACTTGTCAGATATATTTGGTCATATGGGATTTCCCCGTTTTCTCCCCAATCGAGATATCCTCTGTTTCGCCCACGAAAGATTCATTTCATCATCAAAAATTTGGAGCGTGAAGTGCAATTAGATCCGTTTTGGGGGGGATTCGGATTTCTATTATCAATTAGAAGAATTTATGGTTGTCTTAGTTGGACTACTACATTGAAGTATCCAGGCTCCGTTAAAAAAAACCAAGTGGTAATATATCTATTTCTATTTTATATCTTTATATCATAAAGTATTCCTTTTTTTTAAGAAAAAATTTTTTCAAACTATTATGTTAATCAATTGAGTAATATGCATAAATCCGTCAACCTTTTTACGGAATGCATGAATTGAAAAAGGGGGGGGATAACAAAAAGAAGTGGTAATGGGAGCATTTGTACTATATGTGCAAATCAAAATCGGGCGGATCTTTACCCGGAGTAGAGCATAAACCTAAAAAGATTAAAGAGGCCCATTTAAGAACAAGAAAATGACATCGTGATTTGGATTGGATCTCGATGAAACAATCCATCAATGAGAAGTTAATTGGATAAGTTTAATGAATTCTTTTTTTTTTTTTTTACGTTCGTTATAAGGAAAGGAAGACAAACTCATATTTAGTGAAAAAAATCTTTTTATTATAAGTTAGAAGGAACTTTCTATGAAAAAAGAAAAAGTATTGGAATATACACATTGATTTTTTTTTGAACCGTATGCGTTAAAAGGCGCCTGTACGGTTCTTAAGGGATACAATTTGACCCTAATCAACCGACTTTATCGAGAAAGATTACTTTTTTTAGGTCAAGAGGTTGATAGCGAGATCTCAAATCAACTTATTGGTCTTATGATATATCTCAGTATCGAGGATGATACCCAAGAGCTGTATTTATTTATAAACTCTCCTGGCGGATGGGTAATACCGGGAGTGGCTCTTTATGATACTATGCAATTTGTGCAACCAGATGTACATACAATATGCATGGGATACGCCGCTTCAATGGGATCTTTTATCCTGGTCGGAGGAGAAATTACCAAACGTCTAGCATTCCCTCACGCTTGGCGCCAATGAGGCTTTTATTTATTTGAGAGAAAAAAGAAGACTATGCCTTCGCCATATGAAATATGAATATTAAGTAATAATAGCATGGCACTTTGAATTCGATATAAAAAAAATTTTTTGTTTTCACAACATTAGCTTATGTATCGAGAGAGTAATATGATAAAAACGTATTTCCTATTTTCTTATTTTGGAAGTCCAGTTCAGCGTCACAAACTTTTTTCACACCAGAGGTCTCTTAACAATATTTCTATTTATGTTATGGAGCGAAAAAAAAATTCTTTTTTCCTTAGTTTATTTGATCAAATAAAAAGCAACTTTGGGATTGCTGAATGACAGACAAATCACAGACAAAAAAATATAATATAATAAATATATAAAGCAACGGAGCCATCATAGTATTTTTGAATTCCTCCGAAAGGAAGGGTGGTAAGTTGATCATTTACCGATCGGGGTCTGATCGATCCTATTTTTTATTTCTTTGATGGAAGGTAAGGGTCAATTTTATTGTAGAGCCGTATGCAATGCATAATGCCCGTACGGTTGTTCGATTCTATCTTTTTTTCTTGTTATTCTTTTATCTTTCTTTTATCTTCCCCTCATCATGAAAAAGAGAGAAACCTTTTATTATCTTATATCATCAGGGTAATGATCCATCAACCTGCTGGTTCTTTTTTTGAAGTATCAACGGGAGAATTCATCATGGAAGTGGGAGAACTGCTGAAACTACGTGAAACCCTGACAAGGGTTTATGTACAAAGAACGGGCAAACCCTTATGGGTTGTATCCGAAGACATGGAAAGAGATGTTTTTATGTCAGCAACAGAGGCCCAAGCTTATGGAATTGTTGATCTTGTGGCGGTTGAATGACAATAACCAGGATTTCGCGTCAATTCTGAAATGAACCCTGCCGAGTTGAATATTATTATTCTATGGAATCTTTATTATTCTATTGAATAAAAGTAATTCATAATCATCCGGTTAGGATCGATCTAAACCAGCCCATTATGTATATGATTCAACATGCCAACGATTAAACAACTTATTAGAAAGACAAGACAGCCAATTAGAAATGTCACAAAATCCCCCGCGCTTCGGGGATGCCCTCAGCGTCGAGGAACATGTACTAGGGTGTATGTGCGACTCGTTCAGATCATGAACTAGAACAAAGGAAAGAGAACAATGTTCGAATATCAATGATCAAATAGGATATAACGGAAAAACAAACTATATTTCCTATCTAAAAATGGATGATATCCCTTTTATTGTGTATGAAATTTATGGTTTCTGTTGGTGTAAATCCACTCACCTCAATTCAAAATGAGAAGCAATTCTCCATTGGTAGCAAATGGTTATCCATTAAGCGGAGGAAATCTTAGTTAACATAGACCCCTCTTGCAAGAACGGACTAACAGGGTCAGCTACCCAGCCAACCTTCATAATTAAATACCGTTACTGTATAGGTAGAGCTTGTTGTGAAAGACCTATTACTGGATAATTCATGGGTAGAGCCGAAGAATGTGAACTATACAAGTTAGCAATAACATTGATTAAATGAAGTAAAGGCTCCGGTGTATAGAGAAGACCTCACCGTTTAAGAAGTAACCATAGAAACGATGGAATCCACTATTTCTTTATCATTACTTTGATTTTTTAATACCTAGTATAGTACAATTTCGTATTTCGAGGTGAAATGCCTAGAAAAAATAAAAAATTGTGGTTGGGAAGGTTATAGTAGCCAAAGCCATTGGAATTCTTAGTTTATACATTGGAAAAATCAGTTTTGTTATTAATATACTAGGAAAGGGGCAAAAGAATAACTGAAAGAAAGGAAATCTAGGAAATCTATTAGTTATTCGTTAAAGTTTCATTTATTCAATGACCAGAATTAGACGGGGATATATCGCTCGGAGACGTAGAACGAAAATTCGTTTATTTGCATCAAGCTTTCGGGGGGCTCATTCAAGACTTACTCGAACTATTACTCAACAAAAAATAAGAGCTTTGGTTTCGGCTCATCGGGATAGGGATAGGAAAAAAATAAATTTTCGTCGTTTGTGGATCACTCGAATAAATGCAGCAATTCGCGAAAGGGGGGTATGCTATAGTTATAGTAGATTAATAAATGATCTGTACAAGAGACAGTTGCTTCTTAATCGTAAAATACTTGCACAAATAGCTATATCAAATAGGAATTGTCTTTATATGATTTCCAATGAGATCATAAAAGAAGTAAGTTGGAAGGAATCCACCGGCTAAACGGAGTTGCCCGGAGAATGAACTCCGGGAAGGTCGAATAAAAAAGAAAATCAAAATGAATAGAATATGATAAAATATGAGAAAAGAAAGTAGTCAAAATAAAAATGAATCAGCACGTTCAATAAAAAAATTTCTTCTTCCCAGATTCTTCTTTTTTTTCTTATGACACGAGAATTCAATCCGGATTCTTGGATTTTGACCACAAAATAGAAATCCGCGTTTGAATTCGGATGGGGGTTTGAATTGAAGTTAATAAAGAGTAAACCTATCTTTTTCTGGCTCTAAGACTAGGAGTTCTAGTGGTCGACTCAGTTCTTTCAAATTGTTTCTCATTATTAAGAAAAGGTAACAAAGATAAAATACGAGCTTGTTTTATAGCAATAGTAATTAATCGTTGTTGTTTCAAGGTCAATCTATTTACTCGTCTAGATAATATTTTTCCCTGTTCACTAATAAATCGACTAATTAAACTCATGTTTTTATAATCAATTCGATCCCCCGATTGGATCGGGGGCAAACGCTTACGAAAAGATCGCTTGGATTTAAGAAAAGTTCGCTTGGATTTATCCATGGTTTGGTTAGTTTATTTCTTATCCCTAAAATTCTATTTCAGCCGGATATATAATTAGAATAAATAAATAGGATTTGGTTTGTTTATAATTATTTTTAACTATGTTAAATATGTTATATATATAATGTCA